ATTTAAGTATTAGATATTAAAAATAATAAATACAGTAAATAAAGAATAAGAAAAGAAAACTCTTTCTTTAATATTCATACAGGAAGAAATCTAATACTAATAGAATAAGAGAATATTACTAAGAATATAATACTACTAATATATCTAAAAAATAATATATAGATAAACTAAAGCAAGTCAAGTTTTTTTAAGCTTTCGCAAAATGATCACAATTGATATAAGTAGATTTTTCAGTAAAGTATTATTCCTATTCCTAGCTCTAAAGCCCACTCCTTCCCCATACTACAAGTGAAAGAGAAAATGTAAACACTACCATTAAAGCAGCCCAAGCGAAACTTACTATATCCATGTAAATGATGCCCCCTATCCTATCTCTATGAAATGAAGGAATGATTCCATTATTGATTCATAATCATAGTGGAATCAATGGTGCAGAGTCAAAACAGGATTCTTACTTACGTCTTTTTATGAAACAATTTTATGAATCCACTCAGAAAAAGTTCATAGATTTCTTATTCTATAGAATTCTATTGAAATAGCAAAGAATTGAAAAAAAAAAGAGAATAAGAAAAAAGAAAAGATACAAATACAAAGAAGAACTAGTCAACCATTCTGATTCAATTTATGAACAGTACTCAGAACCTCTAGTGAGTCTGAATACAAAGTATCTTCAGTTCTTTGCCACAATTCTTAAATGAATTTACCATCAGCCTATCCAATCTAATTTCATCGCAAACAGAATTACCTCAATATTAAGAAAAGTGTAAAACAATTAGGGAGTCTTTATAGTCTTTTTTAGAATCTTTTATTAAACCTTAGTAGCCAAAAAGGAGTGTCTCTTAGGAACCTTTGGTTTGGATACCAAGATTTCCGACTTCTTACTTTCATAGTTCTCCAGAATGAATTCTCGCTATTTCTTTTATTTGATTCAATTCAGAATAGCCCAAACCAATCTTTCATAAGATTGGGTTGCTTCAGATTTATTGGTACTTTTTTGAGCCACACTCAGAACCCAGATTTTGAGAAAAAAGATGACAGTCTTTTATAGGACCTATGGTTCTCAAAATCAAGTATCGACAGACCTAGTCCTTGCCTATGCTTTTGCGGGGCAAGAATTCGTCAAGTTCGATCAACAGGATTAAGAAATTCCAAGTCTTTTTTTGTTTATCAGGCGACACCCAGATTCGAACCGGGGATAAAGGATTTGCAGTCCCCCGCCTTACCACTTGGCCATGCCGCCTAATTACATCCAAAACAGATAAAGAAATGAAGAAGAATAAAGAAGAAAGAAATTCTATAATAAATTATATGTAAAGTATATAAATTCTATAAGATTCTATTCTAAATTATATTAAATTATAGAATTTATATTAAGATTAAGTATATAAGTATATATTATATTAAGAATATTCTTTTAATATTCTTAATATCTTAATATTCTTAGACTTAGATATTCTATTTTATTCTATTTCTATTCCTCTCCTCATTTTGGTTTTGATTTGAATTTTTTACTTTCTTAATTTCTTTTATTTTTGGATCTTAAATACCATTGTACTTATCCTTTTCCAAAAAAAAATTCCTCTTTTTTCTTGGATCCGATTTCTATTCTTTTCTTCGATTGATTTTATCTCAAAACACGCGTCGCTTAAAAACTTACCTTCTCTTTTCACTTTTCTATAGATTTGATAGATCTATAGAAAAGTGAAAAGATTCCCGGCCCGGTCACAGACTGTAAAATGCAGGTCAATTTCGAATAAATTACTCTTTACTCCATTAACTATTTAATTCTTACTCTTCTACTCTTACTTACTTTTCTTACTTTGAATTAGCGAACAGCTCTTAATTTTGTATCTCCTTATCTTAATGGATGCAAAATCCAATTGATTTCCGACTAATCATTATGAATTACATGATCAATTCTAATTATAAGAAAATCTATGTGTATATGTAAACCCCAGAAAAGTGTAAACTCTAGAACAGAAATTGTTATTGTTATACGTGGACCGGGTCTATTTCTTATGCACATATCCCTATATAGGATCATTGTGCTTGAATCTTTCATTTAATATGAATAGAAGATAGATATTATGATAGAGTATGACCTAACCTAGGTTGCACCAAGTTCAATTCTTATAAAAGATGTGATATACGGATAGCTAGATAGCTATATCGTCATGTACTTCCTAAAGATTACTCCTATGACTATATACGTACGCAATTCCATTGTATTTTATAAATTTTACTACCAAAAAAAGATTTGCGAATTCCTTTTTGAACATTCAATTGCGTGTGCTAAAAAAAAAAAAGGGAAACTCTATGCTGTTCCTGATTCTTATGTTTTTATCTCATTCATAGAGAGCAGATTCAATCCTAAACTCATTGATTTTTTCTTTTTTTGTACGCTGATCATAATATCATTAATATCATAATAAAAGAATTAGGTATTAGATCTAAATTGGATCAATTTTTATATCCGATAAAAGACTCCATCAGCCTAAGTGACAGAATTTTTCCCAGGAATGCTTTATTAATTTCCATTTCTTTCTATTTGTACCTGTCTCAAGATCAAATTCGAACTTGCATCGAAAATGCCCTTCATTTCTCTGTCTTGCTTTCGCTCATACGATATATATGGATGGAGTTGACTAAAATTTTATGTGATTCAGTAAACAGAATATCCATTCCATCATTGCTAGATCAATTGGTAGGGTTCGATGAATAGTGAGCCAAAAGTCGATAATGGGATTTTTTCAATAAAGAGGAAACTTCAGATTAAGATGCTCCAGAATGGAAATGAGGGAATGTCCACAATACCTGGATTTAGTCAGATACAATTTGAGGGATTTTGTAGGTTCATTAATCAGGGCTTGACGGAAGAATTTCATAAGTTTCAAAAAATAGAAGATAGAGATCAAGAAATTGAATTTCAATTATTTGTGGAAACATATCAATTGGTAGAGCCCTTGATAACAGAAAGAGATGCTGTGTATGAATCACTCACATATTCTTCTGAATTATATGTACCCGCGGTCTTAATTTGGAAAACCGGTAGAAATATGCAAGAACAAACCGTTTTTATTGGAAACATCCCTATAATGAATTCTTTTGGAACCTCTATAGTAAATGGAATATACCGAATTGTGATCAACCAAATATTGCAAAGTCCCGGTATTTACTATCGTTCAGAATTGGAACATAACGGAGTTTCTGTCTATACCAGTACTATAATATCGGATTGGGGGGGAAGGTCGGAATTAGAAATTGATAGAAAAGCAAGGATATGGGCCCGTGTAAGTAGAAAACAAAAAATATCTATTCTAGTTCTATCATCAGCTATGGGTTCGAATATAAGAGAAATTTTAGATAATGTTTGTTACCCTGAGATTTTCTTGTCTTTCCCGAATGATAAAGAGAAAAAAAAGATTGGGTCAAAAGAAAATGCTATTTTGGAGTTTTATCAAAAATTTGCCTGTGTAGGGGGGGATCCAGTATTTTCTGAGTCCTTATGCAAGGAATTACAAAAGAAATTTTTTCAACAAAGATGTGAGTTAGGAAAGATTGGTCGACGAAATATGAACCGGAGACTTAATCTTGATATACCCCAAAACAATACATTTTTGTTACCACGAGATTTATTGGCTGCTGTGGATCATTTGATTGGAATTAAATTGGGAATGGGTACACTTGACGATATGAGTCACTTGAAAAATAAACGTATTCGTTCTGTAGCAGATCTATTACAGGATCAATTCGGATTGGCTCTTGTTCGTTTAGAAAATACGGTTCGAGGAACTATATGTGGAGCAATCAGGCATAAATTGATACCGACTCCTCAAAATTTGGTAACTTCAACTTCATTAACAACTACTTATGAATCGTTTTTTGGCCTACACCCTTTATCTCAAGTTTTGGATCGAACTAATCCGTTGACACAAATTGTTCATGGGCGAAAATGGAGTTATTTGGGTCCTGGAGGATTGACGGGGCGAACTGCTAGTTTTCGAATACGAGATATTCACCCGAGTCACTATGGACGTATTTGTCCAATTGACACGTCCGAAGGAATCAATGTTGGACTTATGGGATCATTAGCTATTCATGTGAAGGTTGGTTATTGGGGATCTATAGAGAGTCCATTTTATGGATTATCTGAGAGATCAAAAGAGGCACAGATGGTTTATTTATCATCAAATAGAGATGAATATTATATGGTAGCAGCAGGAAATTCTTTGGCCTTGAATCGGGATATTCAAGAACAACAGGTTGTTCCAGCTCGATATCGTCAAGAATTCCTGACTATTGCATGGGAAGAGATTCATCTTAGAAGCATTTTTCCCTTCCAATATTTTTCTATTGGAGCTTCCCTCATTCCTTTTATTGAGCATAATGATGCGAATCGAGCTTTAATGAGTTCTAATATGCAGCGCCAAGCAGTTCCCCTTTCTCGGTCCGAGAAGTGCATTGTTGGAACTGGGTTGGAAGGACAAACGGCTCTAGATTCGGGGGTTTCAGTTATAGCCGAACGCAAGGGAAAAATCATTTATACTGATACTCAAAAGATCATTTTCTCAAGTAATGGGGATACTCTAAGCATTCCATTGGTTATGTATCAACGTTCCAACAAAAATACTTGTATGAATCAAAAAACTCAGGTTCAGCGGGGTAAATACATTAAAAAGGGACAAATTCTAGCGGGCGGTGCGGCTACAGCTGGTGGGGAACTCGCTTTAGGAAAAAATGTATTAGTAGCTTATATGCCATGGGAAGGTTACAATTTTGAAGACGCAGTACTAATTAGCGAATGTCTGGTTTATAAAGATATTTATACTTCTTTTCATATCCGGAAATATGAAATTCAGACTCATGTAACAAGCCAAGGTCCTGAAAGAATCACTAAGGAGATCCCGCATTTAGAGGCTCGTTTACTCCGAAATTTAGACAGAAATGGAATTGTGATGCTGGGATCTTGGATAGAAACAGGTGATATCTTAGTAGGTAAATTAACACCTCAGACAGCGAGCGAATCCTCATATGCCCCGGAGGATAGATTATTACGAGCTATACTTGGCATTCAGGTATCCACTTCAAAAGAAACTTCTCTAAGACTACCTATAGGGGGAAGGGGTCGAGTTATTGATGTGAGATGGATCCATAGAAGAGGGGTTTCCAATTCTAATCCAGAAAGGATTCGTGTATATATTTCACAGAAACGTGAAATCAAAGTAGGTGATAAAGTAGCTGGAAGGCATGGGAATAAAGGTATAATTTCTAAGATTTTGTCTAGACAAGATATGCCCTATTTGCAAGATGGAACGCCCGTTGATATGGTATTCAACCCATTAGGAGTCCCCTCACGAATGAATGTGGGACAGATATTTGAATGTTCACTCGGGTTAGCGGGGGATCTACTAAAGAAACATTATAGAATAGGACCTTTTGATGAGAGATATGAGCAAGAGGCCTCAAGAAAACTAGTGTTTTCCGAATTATATGAAGCCAGTAAGAAAACAAAAAATCCATGGGTATTTGAACCCGAATATCCGGGAAAAAGCAGAATATTTGATGGAAGAACAGGAGATCTTTTTGAACAACCTGTTCTAATAGGAAAGTCCTATATTCTAAAATTAATCCATCAAGTTGATGATAAAATCCATGGACGTTCCAGTGGGCATTACGCACTTGTTACACAACAACCCCTTAGAGGGAGGGCCAAACAAGGGGGACAAAGAGTAGGGGAAATGGAAGTTTGGGCTCTAGAGGGATTTGGTGTTGCTCATATCTTACAAGAGATGCTTACTTACAAATCTGATCATATTAGAGCTCGTCAAGAAGTACTTGGTGCTACAATTATTGGGGCAACAGTACCTAACCCAGAGGGTGCTCCAGAATCTTTTCGATTGCTCGTTCGAGAACTACGATCTTTGTCCCTGGAACTGAATCATTTCCTTGTATCTGAAAAGAACTTCCAGATGGATAGAAAGGAAGCTTGATCTCAATGAATCAGAATTTCTATTCTATGATTGACCAGTATAAACATCAACAACTTCGAATTGGACCAGTTTCCCCTCAACAAATCAAGGCTTGGGCAAAAAAGATTCTACCCAATGGAGAGATAGTTGGAGAGGTGACAAAACCCTATACTTTTCATTATAAAACTAATAAACCGGAAAAAGATGGATTGTTTTGTGAAAGAATTTCTGGACCCATAAAAAGTGGGATTTGTGCTTGTGGAAATTACCGAGGAATTGGGACTGAAAAAGAAGACCCGAAATTTTGTGAAGAATGTGGGGTGGAATTTGTTGATTCTCGGATACGAAGGTACCAAATGGGATACATCAAACTGACATGTCCAGTGACTCATGTGTGGTATTTAAAACGTCTTCCTAGTTATATTGCGAATCTTTTAGATAAGCCCCTTAGGGAATTAGAGGGCCTAGTATATTGCGATGTGTGATTTGATCGAAATTTTCATTTGACAGATTTGGACTGAGAAACTGTCATCCCATTTAATCTGATTGGGATGCCCCTGGCTCTGACATGTATCTTGGGAGGAGGAACATGAAGCTCAGAATTATGGGTGCATTCAAGATTTCAAAATGGAAGAAAAGGGGAATTGATCTATGGTCGATTCCGTAACAGATAATATAGGAATAGTTAGTTATACCTCGTGAAAAAAGACTTTTTGTGGAATTATACATTCCATTTCTTTAAAAAAGAAATTATGTTCAGGCAAGCGCAAGCAAATATGGTTACGGGAGCTTATTTATCGCATATATGCTTCAAGGGATAATAACCATCGAGGTGAGTAGAGACCTAAAAAAGATCCAATGGAACAATACAATATCATAGACAAAGAAATCCTTTAAGAGTCCCAAAATATTCCTTTCAGGGGATTCATCATTTGAGGGGAAGTAGACTACTCAAGAATTTCACATTTCCTTTTTTTCGTTTTTTTTTTCGTAAACATAAAAGAAAGTCTAAAAGGTTAGAGTGAAAATAAAAAATCAAATAAGATAAGAATGAGGCTGGTCCTTACTGGGAACTTGAGTAAAGAGTAGCTTTTTGTAGGGTTTTATCGAACAAAGTTTAAAAAGAAGAAGAACCCCTTTATTTATTTGGTGTAACTACTTGAGCCGGATGAGAGGAAACCTTCACGTCCGATTGTGAGGGGGGGAATCCAATACTATAGGAACCTATCTCAATTTTTCTTTTGCTAGGTCCATAGCTAAAAAACCTACTTTTTTACGATTACGAGGTTCATTCGAATATGAAATCCAATCCTGGCAATATAGCATCCCACTCTTTTTTACTACTCAAGGTTTCGAGACATTTCGAAACCGAGAAATCTCTACGGGGGCAGGTGCTATCAGAGAACAATTAGCCGATTCGGATTTGCGAATTATTACAGATAATTCTTTGGTAGAATGGAAGGAATTAGGAGATGAAGAGTCCGCAGGAAATGAATGGGAAGAGAAAAAAATTCGAAGAAGAAAGGATTTT